GGTCCTTATATATCGTATTAATAATCGAAATATAGTCGAAAGCAAAAATCTCTATTTGATGGGGCTTCTTCCTATACCTATGAATTCCATTGGACCCAGAAATGATACATTGGAAAAATCTTTTGGGTCTTCCAATATCAATAGGTTGATTGTTTCGCTCCTCTATCTTCCAAAAGGGAAAAGGATCTCTGAGAGTTGTTTCATGGATCCGAAAGAGAGTACTTTGGTTCTCCCAATAACTAAAAAGTGTATCATGCCTGAATCTAACTGGGGTTCGCGGTGGTGGAGGAACCGGATCGGAAAAAAGAGGGATTCTAGTTGTAAGATATCTAATGAAACCGTAGCTGGAATTGAGATCTCATTCAAAGAGAAAGATATAAAATATCTGGAGTTTCTTTTTGTATCCTATACGGATGATCCGATCCGCAAGGACCATGATTGGGAATTGTTTGATCGTCTTTCTCCGAGGAAGAAGCGAAACATAATCAACTTGAATTCGGGACAGCTATTCGTCGAAATCTTAGTGAAACACTGGATTTGTTATCTCATGTCTGCTTTTCAAAGACCAATTGAAGTGGAGGGTTTCTTCAAACAACAAGGAGCTGAGTCAACTATTCAATCAAATGATATTGAGCATGTTTCCCATCTCTTCTCGAGAAAGAAGTGGGGTATTTCTTTGCAAAATTGTGCTCAATTTCATATGTGGCAATTCCGCCAAGATCTCTTCGTTAGTTGGGGGAAGAATCCGCACGAATCGGATTTTTTGAGGAACGTATCGAGAGAGCATTGGATTTGGTTAGACAATGTGTGGTTGGTAAACAAGGATCGGTTTTTTAGCAAGGTGCGGAATGTATCGTCAAATATTCAATATGATTCCACAAGATCTATTTTCGTTCAAGTAACGGATTCTAGCCAATTGAAAGGATCTTCTGATCAATCCAGAGATCATTTCGATTCCATTAGTAATGAGGATTCGGAATATCACACATTGATCAATCAAAGAGAGATTCAACAACTAAAAGAAAGATCGATTCTTTGGGATCCTTCCTTTCTTCAAACGGAACGAACAGAGATAGAATCAGACCGATTCCCGAAATGCCTTTCTGGATATTCCTCAATGTCCCGGCTATTCACGGAACGTGAGAAGCAGATGAATAATCATCTGCTTCCGGAAGAAATCGAAGAATTTCTTGGGAATCCTACAAGATCAATTCGTTCTTTTTTCTCTGACAGATGGTCAGAACTTCATCTGGGTTCGAATCCTACTGAGAGGCCCACTAGAGATCAGAAATTGTTGAAGAAACAACAAGATGTTTCTTTTGTCCCTTCCAGGCGATCGGAAAAGAAGGAAATGGTTGATATATTCAAGATAATTACGTATTTACAAAATACCGTCTCAATTCATCCTATTTCATCAGATCCGGGATGTGATATGGTTCCGAAGGATGAACCGGATATGGACACTTCCAATAAGATTTCATTCTTGAACAAAAATCCATTTTTTGATTTATTTCATCTATTCCATGACCGGAACAGGGGGGGATACACGTTACACCACGATTTTGAATCAGAAGAGAGATTTCAAGAAATGGCAGATCTATTCACTCTATCAATAACCGAGCCGGATCTGGTGTATCATAAGGGATTTGCCTTTTCTATTGATTCCTACGGATTGGATCAAAAAAAATTCTTGAATGAGGTATTCAACTCCAGGGATAAATCGAAAAAGAAATCTTTATTGGTTCTACCTCCTATTTTTTATGAAGAGAATGAATCTTTTTATCGAAGGATCAGAAAAAAATCGGTCCGGATCTCCTGCGGGAATGATTTGGAAGATCCAAAACCAAAAATAGTGGTATTTGCTAGCAACAACATAATGGAGGCAGTCAATCAATATAGATTGATCCGAAATTTGATTCAAATCCAATATAGCACCTATGGATACATAAGAAATGTATCGAATCGATTCTTTTTAATGAATAGATCCGATCGCAACTTCGAATATGGAATTCAAAGGGATCAAATAGGAAATGATACTCTGAATCATAGAACTCTAATGAAATATACGATCAACCAACATTTATCGAATTTGAAAAAGAGTCAGAAGAAATGGTTCGATCCTCTTATTTCTCGAACCGAGAGATCCATGAATCGGGATCCTGATGCATATAGATACAAATGGTCCAATGGGAGCAAGAATTTCCAGGAACATTTGGAACATTTCGTTTCTGAGCGGAAGAGCCGTTTTCAAGTAGTGTTCGATCTATTACGTATTAATCAATATTCGATTGATTGGTCCGAGGTTATCGACAAACAAGATTTGTCTAAGTCACTTCGTTTCTTTTTGTCTAAGTCACTTCTCTTTTTGTCCAAGTCACTTCTCTTTTTGGCCAAGTCACTTCTCTTTTTGTCTAAGTCACTTCCTTTTTTCTTTGTGAGTTTCGGGAATATCCCCATTCATAGGTCCGAGATCCACATCTATGAATGGAAAGGTTCGAAT